AATTCTGGACAATTACTAGCCTTGTCGGAATTGGAATACTCGTCGGAATTGTCATCCTCTAGAAAAATATCAAAATAAATATCAAAATATTGGAAAAGACCATCCCGCAAAAATTCTAGAAATTCTCGCCAAGTACTAGCCTCGTCGAAATTGTAATACTTGGCGAAATTGTCATCCTCTAGAAAAATATCAATATCAATAGAATCGCGGAGAATATAATCGATAAGATCCTGTAGGCCCGACTCGACAAGACAACGATCTAGAGTTAGATCTGATATTTGCGAGTCGACGAATCTATTCCTACGAGGATCATTTTTTAGAGAAGAAAATAAAAATTGCACAGAATTCCGAAAATCTGTCTTTGCATTAGAATCCGAATATTCCATATTTATTAGATGAAAAAATGGAATTTTCACAGAATACAGAAACCCTGTCTCCGGATGACTGTGCGCCTGTCTTTCCGCTTCTTTTTTGGCTTCTTTTCTTCTTTCCGATGACAAACCATTTTTAACCTTCATGTAATCCTGCAAGAAAAAATCCAAAAATAGCAAAATACAAGGGAGAGCCCTTGTCTTTGAATAAGACGGAATAACACCGTCCTCCACAAGTTCCTCTATAAGATCCTTTAGATCCGAAATTTGCTTTTCGAGGAATGCATTGATACGATTAGTATCGTTGATATACTTTTGGATATACTTTTGAAACTCCTTGCTTTGAAAAGAGTCGCTATCATTTTCAAAATCATCCCCAACCTGGATCCTCCATTTTTTCTGTTTTTTGTAACTGGACATAGATCTGATCCAAACGGGTTCAAGTCTTTCATATTTACCAAAACATATATGATTCCCTAGATAACATACGCCCTTCATTCTTATCGTTTCTTCTTTATAAATAGATAGAACCATCAGAGGGTCTCCTTTTTTTTAAGTTTTAGGAGTAGTGCCAGTACTCCTGCTTGTTTATAAAAATAATGAGTTATTTATTTCGAATATTTTTTCTATTTCTTTCTATACGGAAATTCGCAGATAGATTATCGATCTGACGCAGTGGAATGAATAGCCACTGTCTATTTTTCCTCCTTTCTTATAAGTGGAATCGTTTTCTATACGATATATATTAACTCGATTATCTCAGTCATTTTTTTAATGACTTTTTTTTGTTCGATTCGCTGCCATTCCAGTCGAATAAGTGAAATAGAGAATAAGTGAAATAGATAAAGGTTGATCTATTTCACTTATTTTCATTTTCATCTTCGTCATCAGATTCAAAAAAGTTCTTTCTTACCCAAATGATTATGATCAATATGAATTCCAACAACTTCATGAAGAAAATCATGAAGAAAATGTGCCCAACTAACCAACCAGCCAAACTACTTCTTACAAATAAGATCCTCTTTTCGTTGTCGTTGTTATAGCGAGAGAGACAAAAGTTGACTAATCCGGGGATCATTGAATCAGGTTCAAGGTACGGGTTGCATAATTGCACAAAGAAATTAATAATAAATTCCAATTGAAGGCGGAGCACGTACTTTCTTTTAGTGATAAGATCGTGAGGATCCAAAAAGCGCCTGTTGCGCAAAGTTTTTCGACTAGTCCAGAAGAGTTGAACGAAGAATGACCCTAGAAATAGCATAATGATGCTATGAGGTTGAACCAATCCTTCATGGAGCGGCCTATTGTAGATCGATGTGAACATCACGAACTGTCCCGTAACAAAACCAGTCATTGCTGCTACCCGTCTCTGGTTGTCTTTTATGAAGAACTGTTTGTCTTTTATGAAGAAACTGGCTACAACGAAGAAATAGCCGAGACCTACGGTGGCTGTGGTCATAAATCCACAAAAGAGTCCACCTCCAATCACTGAATTGAGTATTTTGTTCACTAGCAAGAGTAAAAATTCTTTCATTTTCATAGGAATCCTCCTTATTGAATCAAGTTTTATGAGTAGCGCCACTACTCCAAAAATTAATAATATTTTGAATATATATATAACCAAAAAATGGCAGTATTGTCAAGCGGACGATCTAGCCAGAATCTTTTTTCCATGTATTCGAATTCTTTCTATTCTATCTATTATATTCTATTTATTTCGAATATTTTTTCTATTTCTTTCTATACGGAAATTCGCAGATAGATTATCGATCTGACGCAGTGGAATGAATAGCCACTGTCTATTTTTCCTCCTTTCTTATAAGTGGAATCGTTTTCTATACGATATATATTAACTCGATTATCTCAGTCATTTTTTTGATGACTTTTTTTTGTTCGATTCGCTGCCATTCCAGTCGAATAAGTGAAATAGATCAACCTTTATCTATTTCACTTATTTATTAATTTATTATCTATTTCACTTATTTATTAATTTATTATCTATTTCACTTATTTATTAATTTATTATCTATTTCACTTATTTATTAATTTATTATCTATTTCACTTATTTATTAATTTATTATCTATTTCACTTATTTATTAATTTATTATCTATTTCACTTATTTATTA